ATTACATTTTGTTTTTTAGTATCTTTTTTTTTACTATTTTTTTCTTTTTTTTCTTTTTCAATAAGTTTATATTATATAATAATAGATTTAGTTGTAATTCTTGAATATGAATTTATAACATTAAATTCTAGTATTATTTGTATATCTATTTTATTAGATTGAATATCATTATTATTTATAAGATTTGTTTTATTTATTTCTTCAATGGTTATTTTTTATAGAGATGAATATATACGTGGGGATTTGAATATTCATCGTTTTATTATATTAGTATTTTTATTTGTTATATCAATAATATTTTTAATTATTAGACCTAATTTGATTAGAATTTTATTGGGATGAGATGGTTTAGGTCTTGTATCTTATTGTTTAGTTATTTATTATCAGAATACTAAATCTTTAAATGCTGGTATATTGACAGCTTTATCTAATCGAATTGGTGATGTTGGTATTTTAATATCAATTGCTTGAATAATAAATTATGGAAGTTGAAATTTTATTTTTTATCTTGATTTTGTAAAGAGTGATTATACAATAATAATCATTAGCTGTTTTGTTGTTTTATCAGCTTTTACAAAAAGAGCTCAGATTCCATTTTCTTCTTGATTACCAGCAGCTATAGCTGCTCCTACTCCAGTATCATCTTTGGTTCATTCTTCTACCTTAGTGACTGCAGGGGTTTATTTATTAATTCGCTTTAATTTTTGTTTAACTCAAAATTTAATAAATTTTATATTATTTTTTTCTATGATTACTATATTTATATCTGGTTTAGGGGCTAATTTTGAGTATGATTTAAAAAAAATTATTGCTTTATCAACTTTAAGTCAATTAGGTTTAATAATGAGAATTTTATTTTTAGGTGATTATAATTTAGCTTTTTTTCATTTGTTATCTCATGCTTTATTTAAGGCATTATTATTTATGTGTGCTGGTTGTATAATTCATAATTTAATAAATTGTCAAGATATTCGTTATATAGGATCTTTAATTAATTTGATGCCTTTAACTTGTACATTTTTTAATATTAGAAACTTTTCTTTATGTGGATTACCTTTTTTATCCGGGTTTTATTCTAAGGATTTAATTTTAGAAGTTTTTTCTATAAATTATTTAAATTTATTTGTATATTTAATTTTTTATGTTTCTATTGGTTTAACGGTAAGATATTCATTTCGTTTAAGTTATTATACATTATTTAATCCTTATAATTTTTACTCTTTAAATAGATTAAATGATCAAGGTTTAATTATATTGAAGGGTATAGGAGGATTAATTATATTTGTAATTTTTGGTGGATGTATATTATCTTGATTGATATTTCCTACTCCTTATTTTATTGTTTTATCTTTTAATTTGAAAATAATAGTTATTTTTTTTATTTTAATTGGTCTATTTTTAGGTTATGAATTTTCTAAATTTAATTTCAATTATAATTTAAAATCTAATAATTTGTTGAGGTTATTTTTAGCATCTATATGAAATATACCTGTTTTATCAACTTATTTTGTTAATTTTTATTTCTTAAAATTTAGAGATTTTTATTATAAAAATGTTGATTTAGGTTGATTTGAATATTTTGGCTCACAGAATTTGTATCAAAATATTAAATATAATTCTAATTTTTTTCAATTGTTATTTAATAATAATTTAAAAATTTATTTTATTTTTTTAATTATTTTTATTTTGTTATTAATTATTTATTTTAATAGCTTATAAAGAGTATAATATTGAAGATATTAAGGAGACTTTGGTCTTAAGATATTTATAAAATATAAATTTAATTTTACAATGAAAATGTAATGTTTTAATTAAACTATATAAATAAGAAATATAAACAGAATTTCACTGCTTAAAATTGAAATTAGAAGTTTCATTTTGAGTAACATATTTCTTTAAATGGAATATAAATTCATTTTTATCATTAACAGTGATATACCTCTATTTTGGTTTCATTTAATAAATAAGGATGATTATCATCAAAATATTAGGTCGAAACTAATTACAAAACTTTGTTTCTTATTTAAGATAAATTGATTTTTCAATATTTTTTAAATGCAAATTAAATGTTAATTTTAACTATTATCCTATTTTACTCAGTTTAATGCTCCTTGATTTCATTCATGATATAGACCAATTAGTAGAATTAAAATAAATAGAATTGTTACTGCAGAAAATGTTATTATTCTTGTAATTTTTATTGTAACTACTAATGGAAATAAAAGTGTAATTTCTACATCAAAAATTAAAAAAATTATTGCAATTAAAAAAAATTGTAGTGAAAAAGGTATTCGAGCAGAAGATTTAGGATCAAATCCACATTCAAAAGGTGATCTTTTTTCTCGATCAATAATTGATTTTTTTGATAAAAATCTTGAAATTATTATTAGTACTAAAGTTAATAATAATGTAATTATTCCTAGGATTTGTATAATGTTAATTATTTATACTATTAACTAGATCTTTTAATTGGAAGTTAAAAATAATTTTTATACTATATAAATATCTACCTCATCAATAAATTGAAATATAAAGAAATAATCATACTACATCTACAAAATGTCAATATCAAGCTGCAGCTTCAAATCCGAAATGATGATTTGCTGAAAAATGATTTTTAAATTGTCGAAGTAGGCATACTGTTAAAAATGTTGTTCCGATAATAACATGAATACCATGGAATCCAGTTGCTATAAAAAATCTTGATCCATAAACTGAATCAGCAATTGTAAATCTTGATTCAAAATATTCAAATCCTTGTAAAATAGAAAAATAAATTCCTAAAATGATTGTTAAAATTAATCTGTAGACTGCTTGTTTATAGTTATTTTCTATTAATCTATGATGAGTTCATGTAACAGTAATTCCTGAAGAGATTAGAATAAGGGTATTTAATAATGGAATTTGAATTGGATTAAATGGAATAATTCCTTTAGGTGGTCATAATATTCCAATTTCAATTCTTGGTGAAAGTCTTCCATGAAAAAATCTTCAAAAAAATGATACGAAAAATAATACTTCAGAAGTAATAAATAAAATTATTCCTCATCGAAGTCCTTTTACTACAGTAAAGGTATGTAATCCTTGAAAGGATCCTTCTCGTGAGATGTCTCGTCATCATTGATATATAACTAATAATGTGCAGATTCTTCCTAATAGGAATAAGTTTGTTTTATATAAATGAAATCATTTAATAATTCCTACTAATAATGTTATTGATCTAAATGCTCCAAGAATTGGTCAAGGTCTAACTTCTACTAGGTGAAAAGTATGATTTTTATTTAACATTAATTTACTTCGCTAGAATATAGTGTTCTTAAAATGGAAAATACATAAGATTGAATAATTGCTACTGCAGATTCTAAAAGTAATAATAATAATTGTGACAATATTAAAACATTAATTATAATGAATGATAATTTATTTCCTGTTCTTCCTATTAATGTTAATAATAGATGACCAGCAATTATATTTGCTGTAAGTCGAATTGCTAGTGTTCCTGGTCGAATAATATTTCTGATTGTTTCAATACATACTATAAACGGTATTAGTACTGGAGGTGTTCCTTGAGGAACTAAATGGGCTAATATTCTTGTTGTATTATTAATTCATCCAAAAATTATAAATCTTAATCATAAAGGTAGAGATAAAGTTAATGTTAAAACTAAGTGTCTAGTTCTTGAAAAAATATAAGGAAATAATCTTAAAAAATTGTTGAATAGAATTAATGAAAATAGAGATACAAATATTAGTACTCTAATTTTTATTTTTTTAATTTTTAAAATAATTTTAAATTCATTTCTTAATGTTAAGCAAATTTTAAATCATAAAAAATTAATTCGTGAAGGAATAATTCAATATATTGAAGGTAAAACAATTAATCCTAATATAATTCTTAATCAATTTAATGATAAATTTATTCTAGTTGAAGGGTCAAATCTTGAAAATAAATTTGTTATCATTTTCATATAATGGTTTTTTTTTCTATATTTTTTTTAATAATATTATTATTATAAATTAGTGAAAAATAATTTATAATATTAAATATTATAAAAATAATAATGAAATAAATAAATAAATTTAATCATCTAAGTGGAGCTATTTGTGGAATTAAGAATTATTAGTAAGTTAATAATTTTAACTTGACAAGTTAATGTTATATTTTAACTAAATTCTTCATTAGAAGTAATTGCTAATTTACTATAATATGATTTAAGAGACCATTACTTGCTTTCAGTCATCTAATGATAAATTTTTAATTCATCTAATAAAATATTTTGGAGAAATTCTTTCAACTACAATTGGCATAAATCTATGATTTGTTCCGCAAATTTCTGAACATTGCCCAAAAAATAAACCAATTCGGTTTATATAAAAAGTGGTTTGATTTAATCGTCCTGGAGTTGCATCAATTTTTACTCTTGAAGATGGAATTGTTCATGAATGAATTACATCTGAAGATGATACTATTATTCGAATTTGAGTATAAATTGGTAAAGTTAAACGGTTGTCAACTTCTAATAAGCGAAATGAAAAATTATTTTGTTCATTAGAAGGAATTATATATGAATCAAATTCAACATTTTTAAAATCTGAAAATTCATATGATCAGTATCATTGATGTCCTATAGTTTTTACTGAAATAAGAGGTGAATTAATTTCATCAAGTAAATATAAAAGTTGTAATCTTGGTAAAGCAATAAAAATTAATGTAACTGCAGGGGAAATTGTTCAAATTAATTCAATTATTTGTCCTTCAAGTAGAAAACGGTTAATATACATGTTTTTTATTATCATAATTATAATATATATAACAATTAATGTAATTATGATTAGAATTATTATTGTATGATCATGAAAAAATGTTAATTGTTCTATTAAAGGTGAAATTCTATCTTGAGAATTTAAATTTATTCATGTTGCCATTTTCTAAAAAAAGTGTAACTTTATATATGGATCTTAAATCCATTGCACTATTCTGCCATATTAGAAATTTACTAATATTGGAAGCTCAGAATAAGTGTGTTCCATAGGCGGTATATTTTGAATTCATTCATTAAATGTTGGTATATTAATAGCATATAAATTTTTTCGTATTGAATTTATTCTATCTCATATAATGTAAATTATAAATAAAATTCTAGCAGTTCTAATTAATGATCCAATTGATGATAAAAGATTTCATGATAAATAAGCATCTGGATAGTCTGAGTATCGTCGAGGTATACCTCTTAATCCTAAGAAGTGTTGAGGGAAAAATGTTAAATTTACTCCAATAAATATAGAGAAGAATTGAATTTTTAGAAGTTTTTCATTTATTGAAAGACCTGTGAATAAAGGAAATCAATTTACAATTCCTGCTATAATTGCAAATACTGCTCCTATTGATAAAACATAATGGAAGTGAGCAACAACATAATATGTATCATGTAAAATAATATCAATTGATGAGTTAGCAAGAATTACTCCTGTTAATCCACCAATAGTAAATAGGAAAATAAATCCCAATGCTCATAATATTTGTGGAGAATAATTTATTTGTGTTCCATGAATTGTTGCTAATCACCTGAAAATTTTAATTCCTGTTGGAACTGCAATAATTATTGTAGCAGAAGTGAAGTATGCTCGTGTATCAGCATCTATTCCAACTGTAAATATATGATGAGCTCATACAACAAATCCTAATAAACCAATTGCTATTATAGCATAAATTATTCCAATTGATCCAAAAGTTTCTTTTTTTCCTCTTTCTTGAGTGACGATATGAGAAATTATGCCAAATCCTGGTAAAATTAAAATATATACTTCTGGATGTCCAAAAAATCAGAATAAATGTTGATATAAAATTGGATCTCCTCCTCCAGCAGGATCAAAGAAGGATGTATTTAAATTTCGATCAGTTAATAATATAGTAATTGCTCCAGCAAGTACAGGTAATGATAATAATAATAAAATTGCTGTAATTAATACAGCTCATACAAATAAAGGTAAACGATCAAATGTTACTCCTGTTAATCGTATATTAATAATGGTACTAATAAAATTTACAGCACCTAAAATAGATGAAATTCCAGCCAAATGTAATCTGAAAATTGCTAAATCTACTGATGAACCTCTATGAGCAATATTAGCTGATAATGGGGGATAAACAGTTCATCCAGTTCCTGCTCCATTTTCTACAATTCTTCTTATTAATAATAAAGATAGTGATGGGGGTAATAATCAAAATCTTATATTATTTATTCGAGGAAAAGCTATATCTGGGGCTCCTAATATTAGTGGTACTAACCAATTTCCAAATCCTCCAATTATAATTGGTATTACTATGAAAAAAATTATAATGAAAGCGTGTGCAGTAACAATTACATTATAAATTTGGTCATTTCCAATTAATGATCCAGGATTTCCTAATTCTGCTCGAATTAATAATCTTAATGATGTTCCTAGTATTCCAGCTCATACTCCGAAAATAAAATATAAAGTTCCAATATCTTTATGATTTGTTGAAAATAATCATTTATTTAGTAAAATGACCGAGATTAGGTGATAAATTGTAAATTTATTTACGGAGTAATTCCTTTTACTAGTTTTGTATTCAATTATGATTTTAAATTGCAAATTTAAAGGTAGTTTAACAACTCAAAACTTAATAATTTTTCAATTTTTTTGGAATTTTTAATTATGGTAAGGCTTAAAGGTATTTCTTTATTTACAACTTTGAAGGTTGGTAGTTTGTAAATTAACTTAAATCCTTGTTAAATTTCGTTTAAAGCGATTGTTATAAGGATTAATCTGAAGATTATAAAAAAATTTAGTATACTAGTGAATATAATATTTGTTTTGTTATTGATATTAATTTTTCAGTTAATTTGATTTGTTTTTATGATCAGTGTTGATATAGAAATTCGTATATATACAAAAATTATGATTAATGTGAACATAATTATAATGATTGATAAAAATAGTATTTTTATTTCAATTATAGTTTGAATTACTAATCATTTTGGTAAAAATCCTAAAAATGGAGGAATTCCTCTTAACGATAGAAAATTTAATATAAATATAATTTTAGTTGAAAATGATTCATTTATTAGTATAAATAATTGGTTTAAATAGTATATGTTTTTTATTGTTAATGAAATGTTAATAGTAATTATAGCATAAATTATAAAATATAGAATTCAAATGGTTTTTTCAGTTATTATAGCTGCCATTATTCATCCTATGTGGTTAATGGATGAAAATGCTATTAATTTTCGTATTCTAATTTGATTAAATCTTATTATTCTTCTAATAATTATTCCTGAAATAATAATTGTATAATTAAATATATTTGATTCTGTATTATATATGTATAATACTATTGGAGCAATTTTTTGTCATGTTAGTATAATTATACAATTATTTCAATTTAATCCTTCAAGAACTTCTGGAAATCAAAAATGGAGTGGGGCTATTCCTATTTTTAATAAAAGTCCTGAATTTATAATTAGAATAATTTCCGAATTAAAAATTGCTGATGTGAAATTTATTTTTCATATTATTATAATAATTGATATTATAATTATTGTAGAAGCTAAAGCTTGAGTAATAAAATATTTAATAGAGGATTCTGATGATAAAATGTTTTTGTTTATAATAATTGGGATAATTGAGAGTAAATTGATTTCTAATCCAATTCATATTCCTAATCATGTATATGCTGAAATTGAAATTATTGTTCTTATTATTAAAATGGTTAAAAAAATTAATTTATATATTTTAGTTATTAAAAAGAAAAGTATTACTTTATATTTGGGGTATGAACCCAAAAGCTTTATTTAGCTTATCTTTTTATATTTTAGTATATGACGTATAAAAGTTTTTGATACTTTAGGGGATAGTTTAATTCTATCAAATATAATGAAGGTAATTTTTGTTACGTGTTTTATTCTATCAAAATAATCCTTTCCTCAGGCTCTTCATTTTCTTTTCTTTCTTTTTTTTTTATTTTTTAAAAAATAGTTAATTTAGAATATTTGTAAATATAAAAAAGTTGTTTTAATTAATTTTAGTTTAAATTAAAAATTTGTTTTTTCACTAATTTAGACTGATTTACTAGTATAATCATTTTTTTATTTTTTTCAAAAAGTAAATTGGAAATTCTAATTTTTTTATATAGAAAATTTTTTCTTATTTTTATTTAGGTTTATCAATAAAAATTAACTAAATATAATTAACTAATTATAACTTAATTAATAAAATTTAATTATATAATATTTAATTATATATTAATTAAATTTTTATATATTAATATATATATATATAATAATAATTATATAATTGAAGAAATAATATTAATAAAAAAAAAAGATTTATATTATATTAAGATCAATAAATATATAATTTTACAATTCATTTTTATAAGTTTAGTTAATAGTATTAAATAATATCATAGAATAAATATATTATATATATATATATTAATAATAGTTATATATCTTATAATATATAATTATTAAATAATGTCTTATAAATAATTAATTTGAATAATTAAATATTATTATATTAATTATTAATAATTAAATCATTTATATAAAAGTAAAATTTACTAAAAAAAAAAAAAAACTCCATTTATTTAATTACAAATTAATTTTTTTTTAAGTTATTAAAAACTAAATTTTGAATAAAAAATTTAATTTATATAGCTTATTATATATTATTCTTTTTTTAAAAAAAAAACTAATTTATTGAAATTATTTTTTTTTATATAGAATTTATTGTTTATAAGGTAAAGTTAATTTATAACAAAAATTAATTTTATTGATAATATCTATTTTTTTTTTACTATATTTATTCATTTTCGATATTAATTAAAAATAAAAATTATTCCCAGATTATTTAAATTGTTATATAAGATTTTTCTTCCTTAAAATAAATTTGTTATTGGACGTTATTTTTTTATAATTTTTAATTTTTATATAAAAATTACAAATTAATTTTTTCAATTTTTTTCAATTTTTTGGAATTTTTAAATTTTTAGAAAATTTTTAAAAAAGTTGATTTTATAATTATTTTTAGTAATTAAGGATTAATTTGTAATTAAATATTAAGAATATATTTAGTAAATTTATTTATTAAATAAATTTTTAGAAAATGATTTACTTGGAAGGGGTACCAGGTAAATAAACTTTGTATTGCTAAATTGATTAATTTGTTATTGGGGGTGTAATTTATTAGTTAATTTTAGTAATAGTAGGGAGGAGTACCGATTTTTTTTTTTACTATTTTTACATTATTTATATTTTAATATTAATTATTTTTTTTCATATTAAATTTAAAATTTTATTTATTTATTATTATAAATAATTGGAATTTTTACATCTAAAAAAATTAATTTGTAATTATTAATTTAATTTTTGGTTAAAATTTTTAAGTGAAACTTAAATTTTAATATAATTTTACTTTTATATGTGAAGTTATTAACTAACTACCTATAAATTAATTTTTAAGTTATTAAAAACTAAATTTTGAATAAAAAATTTAATTTATATAGCTTATTATATATTATTTTTTTTTAAGAAAAATTTAATTTATTGAAATTATTTTTTTATATATAGGATTTATTGTTTATAAGGTAAAGTTAATTTATAACAAGAATTAATTTTATTGATAATATCTATTTTTTTTTTATTATATTTATTTATTTTTGATATTAATTAAAAATAAAAATTATTCCTAGATTATTTAAATTGTTATATAAGATTTTTATTTCTTAAAATAAATTTGTTATTGGACGTTATTTTTTATAATTTTTAATTTTTATATAAAAATTACAAATTAATTCTTTAGAAAATTTTTAAAAAAATTGAAAAGGATTAATTTGTAATTAAATATTAAGAATATATTTAGTAAATTTATTTATTAAATAAATTTTTAGAAAATGATTTACTTGGAAGGGGTACCAGGTAAATAAACTTTGTATTGCTAAATTGATTAATTTGTTATTGGGGGTGTAATTTATTAGTTAATTTTAGTAATAGTAGGGAGGAGTACCGATTTTTTTTTTTACTATTTTTACATTATTTATATTTTAATATTAATTATTTTTTTTCATATTAAATTTAAAATTTTATTTATTTATTATTATAAATAATTGGAATTTTTACATCTAAAAAAATTAATTTGTAATTATTAATTTAATTTTTGGTTAAAATTTTTAGGTATTAATTAATAATATTTATATTTATATTTTTAAAAAAAAAGTTTTATTTTAGCTTAAAATTTAGATTTATTATTATTTAATATGTAAATTTTTATTTAAAAAATTAATTTTGCAGTTTTTAATATTAAAAAATTATTAATGTAAGTTTTAGTTATTAATTAAAAAATTAATTTAATTTGTGCCAGCAATTGCGGTTATACAAATAATTTAATTTAAATATATTGGTTAATAATTAATTGTTTAGTAGGAATTTATTATTAAAATTTTTAGGTGAAATTTAAATTTTAATATAATTTTACTTTTTTATATGAAGTTATTAAAATTAATATTAAACTAGGATTAGATACCCTACTATTATAATTGTAAATTTATTATACCAGATTAGTATTAGTTATTTTCTTGAAAATTAAAAAATTTGGCGGTATTTTAGTCTATTCAGAGGAACCTGTTCTGTAATTGATAATCCACGATTAGTTGTACTTTTTCTTTACTTGTATATCGTTGTTTTTGAAAATTTTATAAGAATTTAAATTTTCAATAAGTAGTTTATAGTTTATTTCAAATCAAGGTGCAGATTATGGAAAAGTAGAAATGGGTTACATTAAGTTTATTTTTAGTTTATTGTTTTAAATAACATTATTAAATTGGATTTGATAGTAATATTTTATATATTTAAAATATGATTTTAGCTCTAAAATATGTACATATTGCCCGTCGCTCTCATAAAATTGAGATAAGTCGTAACAAAGTAGATTTACTGGAAAGTGAATCTAGAATGATCAAATTAAAGCTTTATATTAAGTTTTTTATTTACATTAAAAAGATTACTGTTTAATTCAGTATAATTTGATTTGAATTAATTTATTTATTTATTTATATTAAAATTAATTTTATTTTATTATTTAAATAGAAAAATTTATTTTTATAATAGTTTACTAGTAAAGTGATTGAATATTTTTATATATTTTAAAGAAAAATTTATTTTTTGTACCTTGTGCATCAGGGTTGATTAATTTTATAATTAGGATTAATTTTTCTCGAATTAAAAAGTTCTAATTAAATATTATATAATTGTTTCATAAATTTTTATAATTTTTAATTAGTAATGAAATGTTATTCGTTTTTTAATATATCTAGTTTTTTAAGAAAAGAATTAAATTCTTTTATTATTTATTTATTAGTTAATTTTTAGTTAATAATTTTTAGTAGAAAATATTTAAAGGGATGATCTTTTATTTATAATATTAAAAATTTATTTTGTTTATAATTATTGTATAATTTGAATTGTTAATCATATGAATAATTTAATAGTTAATTTTATTTATTTTAATATTTATATTTTGTTTTAATTTTTATATTAAAAAGAAAAGTTTAATTTATCTTCTTTTGTTATAATGATTAAATTAGTAGATGATTTTGTAATGTAGTATATTTATTTTTAGGTAATAAAAAGGAATTCGGCAAATTAATTTTTCGCCTGTTTATTAAAAACATGTCTTTTTGATTATAATTTAAGGTTTAATCTGCTCAATGATTATTTAAATTGCCGCAGTATTTTGACTGTGCAAAGGTAGCATAATAATTAGTTTTTTTATTGGAAACTGGAATGAATGATTGGACGAGAAAATTTCTGTCTCTTTATTATTTTAATTGAATTTTACTTTTAAGTTAAAAGGCTTAAATTTTATTAAAGGACGAGAAGACCCTATAGAGTTTAATTTTTATTTAAATAATTATTTTTAGTATTTATTTTAATTATTTAAATAAAAATTTAGTTGGGGTGACTAAAAGATATAAATAACTCTTTTAATTTTTATCAATTATTTTTGATTATAAAATCTTTGTTTTTTATTTTAAAATAAATTACCTTAGGGATAACAGCGTAATTTTTTTTTAAAGTTCGTATTGAAAAAAGAGTTTGCGACCTCGATGTTGGATTAAAATTTATTTTAGGTGTAGAAGCTTAAATATTAAGTCTGTTCGACTTTTAAAATTTTACATGATCTGAGTTTAAACCGGTGTGAGCCAGGTTGGTTTCTATCCTTAATTATTTAATATATTTTAGTACGAAAGGACCAAATATATAATTTGTAATTTTTAATTTGAATATTATTATTACTTTGGCAGAATAGTGCAATAGATTTAGAATCTTTACATGTATTTAATACAGGTAATACTTGTTTGTAATTGATTTTTTTTTGATATTTATTTCTTATATTATTTTAATTTTGTGTGTGTTAATTGGAGTTGCATTTTTAACTTTACTTGAGCGTAAAATTTTAGGTTATATTCAAATTCGTAAAGGTCCGAATAAGGTTGGTTTACTAGGTTTAGTTCAACCTTTTAGTGATGCAGTGAAGTTATTTTGTAAAGAACAAGCTAGTCCAACAATATCTAATTTTTTTTTATATTATTTTTCTCCTGTTTTCAGCTTATTTTTGTCATTATTTTTATGATTATGTTTACCCTTTTTTTCTGGATTTTTACATTTTACGTTAGGGTTTATGTTTTTTTTTTGTTGTTCAAGACTTTCTGTTTATACAATTATGATAGCTGGTTGGTCATCTAATTCTAATTATTCATTATTAGGGGCACTTCGTTGTATTGCTCAAACTATTTCATATGAAGTTAGATTGGCTATTATTTTGTTATCTTTTTTATTTTTAATTTCAAGACTTAGAATTTTTGATTTAATGATTTATCAGCAGTATATTTGATTTGTATTTATATCTTTTCCTTTAGCATTAATTTGATTTACATCAAGATTAGCTGAAACTAATCGAACTCCATTTGATTTTGCAGAAGGTGAATCTGAATTGGTTTCTGGTTTTAATGTTGAATATAGAGGGGGAGGTTTTGCTTTAATTTTTATATCAGAATATGCTAGAATTTTATTTATGAGAATATTGTTTATTTTTCTTTTTTTTAGTGGTTCTTTAGTTAATTATTTATTTTTTTTTATAGTTGTTTTTGTTTCGTTTTTATTTGTTTGAGTTCGTGGAACTTTACCTCGTTATCGATACGATAAATTAATATATTTAGCTTGAAAAGGGTTTTTACCTATTTCTTTAAATTTTATGATATTTTTTTTTGGTCTTAAAATTTATATTTTTTCTTTAATTTTTTAGTTAATTATTTTTAGTATAAGTCAATAAGATACATTAATCTTTTTTTATATTTTCAAAATATATACTTATACAAGTTCATTGACTAATTATATAAAACTGAATCTCATCATTTAAATATAATGTAATATAGTGGGAAAAATATAAAATATGAAATTGTTAAGATTTGTCCTGTTAAAATGAATGGTTCTTCAACTGGTTTTGCTCCAATTCAGGTTAATAATATTGCAGTTCTAGTGAATGTTCAAAATAAAATTTTATTAATTGGGTAAAATGAAATTCTTTTTATGTTTTTTTTATATAAAGGTATAATAATTAGAATTAAAATTGATATAAAAAGTGCAATTACTCCTCCTAATTTATTTGGGATTGAACGTAAAATAGCATATGCAAATAGAAAGTATCATTCTGGTTTAATATGAGCGGGTGTAACAAGAGGATCAGCTGGTCTAAAGTTATCAGGATCTCCCATTATATATGGATATAATAGAATAAATAATGTAAATGTTATTAATATAATAATGAATCCTACTAAATCCTTTGAAGTGAAATAAGGATGAAATTGAATTTTATCAATATTATTAGTTGTTCCTAATGGATTTAATGATCCATTTTGATGAAGAAATATTAAATGAATTATTGCTATTCCTGAAATAATAAATGGTAAAATAAAATGTAAAGCAAAAAATCGTGTTAAGGTGGCATTGTCAACAGCAAAACCTCCTCAAATTCATTGAACAATTCTTGTTCCTAAGTAGGGAATAGCTGAAAGTAAATTTGTAATTACGGTTGCTCCTCAGAATGATATTTGTCCTCAAGGTAATACGTATCCTAAAAATGCAGTTCCTATAATTGCAAGAAATATAATTACTCCAATTATTCATGTTATTGTTTGTAAATATGATCTGTAATATAATCCTCGTCCAATATGTAAATATAAGCATACAAAAAATATTGATGCTCCATTTATGTGAATAATTCGTATTAATCATCCATAATTTACATCTCGACAAATATGAACTACTCTATTAAATGCTATTGAAATATCTGAGCAATAATGTATTGCTAAAAATAATCCTGTTAAAATTTGAATAATTAAACATATTCCAAGTAAAGATCCAAAATTTCATCAAGTTGAAATATTTGATGGAGATGGTAAATCGATAATTAAGTTATTTATTATTTTTAATAATGGATTTTTTTTTATAATTTTCATTAGTTATATTTTCGTAAAGGTCCTCTTTGAATATTAGTAATTTTTCTTACTGCAATTAATGTAATTAATAAATAAATAATTAGAGTCAATGATATTATTATTATTGGGTATATAATAAATTTATTTAAGGATAATTTGAATGAAATCAAATTTTTGTATATTAATAGATCTGAATTTATTGTATTTATTACATTATAGATTTGATCGGTTATTATTGATATAATAATTATTATTCTTATTGTTATAATAATGATAAAATTAGTTTTTCTAAATGAGAATTTTTCATTAGAAGCTACTCTTGTTATATAAATAAATAGGATTAATATACCTCCTACTATTACAATAAATAAAATATATGAATATCAAAAGTTTATAGATATAGATCCTGTTCATATTGAAATTAGTAGTGTTTGAATTAATAAGATTATTCCTATTGATAATGGATGTGAAATGAATATAAATATAATTGTTATTGTTAATATAATTGATGTTAATATAATACAGAGAATAGTTTATTTAAAATATTAATTTTGGAGATTAATGAAAAGTTTATTCTTTTCTCTGAAGTTTTAAAAAATTAATTTTATTTTTGGTTTACAAGACCAATATTTTTATTTAAATTACTAAAACAATGTTAATTTATAGATTTAGGATTTTTATTTTTATATATTTAGTGGGTTTAACAGTGTTGTGTTTTAAATGTAAACATTTACTTTTAATATTACTTAGTCTTGAATTTATTGTTTTATCTTTATTTTTAGGATTAGTTATTTTTATATTAATATTTTATTATGAGAGTTATTTTTTAATAATTTTTTTATCACTTAGAGTTTGTGAAGGTTCATTGGGATTATCTATTTTGGTTTCAATAGTTCGTTCTTATGGTAATGATTATTTTAATATATTTAATTTTTTATGATAAAATTTATTTTTATGTTATTATTTATGATTCCTTTAAGTTTTTTAAATACATATTTTTGATTATTTCAGGTTTTGTATTTCTTTATATTTATAATTTTTTTTTTTACTTTTTCTTATAGGTATTATTTTTCATTAATTAGATATATATTTGGATGTGATTATTTAAGTTTTTTTATAATTTTATTAAGAATTTGAATTTGTTTATTAATATTAATGTCTAGAGAAAAGATTTATTTTTATAATAATTTTTCATCTTATTTTAATTTGGTAATTTTATTTCTTTTATTTTTTTTAATCTTAACTTTTTGTTCAATGAATATATTTGTTTTTTATTTATTTTTTGAGATAAGTTTAATTCCTACTTTATTTTTAATTTTAGGTTGAGGTTATCAGCCTGAACGTATTCAGGCTGGTATATATATATTTATATATACATTGTTTGGTTCATTGCCTATAATAATTTCACTTTTTTATATTTATAAAAATATTGGTAGTTTGGATTTATTTTTTTTTTATGATATTGATTTATTTTATTTGTATATTTGTACAATTGTTGTTTTTTTAGTTAAGATACCTATATATATTGTTCATTTATGATTACCTAAAGCTCATGTTGAGGCCCCAGTTTCTGGTTCAATAATTTTGGCTGGAATTATATTGAAATTAGGAGGTTATGGTTTATTACGTTTTATAAAGGTTTTTTTATCTATTGGTATAAAAATTAATTTTTTTTTTATTAGAATTAGATTGATTGGAGGTTTTTATATTTCTTTAATTTGTCTTCGTCAAATAGATATAAAATCTTTAATTGCTTATTCGTCTGTTTCTCATATGAGATTGGTTTTGGCAGGTTTAATAACTATAAGAACTTGAGGTTTTTATGGTTCTTTTTTAATGATAATTGCTCATGGTTTATGTTCATCTGGTTTATTTTGTTTATCTAATATTTCATATGAACGTATATTAAGTCGTAGATTATTTTTAAATAAGGGTTTAATTAATTTAATACCTAGAATATCTTTATGATGATTTTTGCTTTGTTCATCAAATATGGGGGCTCCATTTTCTTTAAATCTTTTTGGAGAAATTATATTAATTAATTCAATTATTTCTTGAAGTTGATTAACATTTATTTTTTTATGTTTAATATCTTTTTTTGGTGCTGCATATTCATTGTATTTATATTCTCATAGACAACATGGATTATTCTATCAAGGGATATATTCATTTTCTTCTGGTAGAATTCGTGAATATTTATTATTATTTTTACATTGAGTTCCATTAAATTTAATTTTCATATCAGGTGGGATTTTTATATATTATTTAAATAGTTTAATTAAAATACTGATTTGTGGTGTCAGAGATATATTTATATTTTAAATA